ATAAGAAAAGGCACTTATATCATAGGAATAAAAATAGCCCCTGTTGTTGATTCAATGTATTTTGGTTTTCAAATCAGATAACTCATTTCATGTATGATTCATTGTAACAAAACAATAAATGGCCCAGAGCTGGTACTGACCACAGGCCAGGCCGGGGAATACGAGAAGCTTTCGTGCGAAATCAAAGAGGTATTCTTTAACTTCATTTACTTAAATTTTTTCTACTGATTGCGGGTATTCTCGTTATCTAAATTTCATTCTAAATTAATTGCTGAAAAACTGATCCAATTTGTATCTTTTGTATCTGTATCTATAATCTATCTTCTATCTATAGACTATAGAATAAAGAAAAAAGAAAGCAAAATAAAGACTTTTTCTTTACTTCATGTGTAACATAGTAATTATCCTTTGTTTAATTGGGAGAGATGGCTGAGTGGACTAAAGCGTCGGATTGCTAATCCGTTGTACGAGTTATTTGTACCGAGGGTTCGAATCCCTCTCTTTCCGTTTCTTCTGATGACTTGAGATTTTCTTTCGAATTCGAAAGAAAATCTCAAGCACTTTTTTATCTATTATAGTGAAATATCTATAATTATAGTTAAATATCTATAATAGATAAAATCATAAGAAAATTAAGAAATCAAACAATGAAAAATCTCTTATTTTTTTATTCCTCACGTCCAGGGTTACGTCCTGGATCATTAGATAGAAATCCAAAGATGAAGAGAGAAACAAAGAATATCACCACTGTGTAAACGAAGAGTTTGAGAGTAAGCATTACAAAATCTCCAAGATAAGATCATTTTTGGTAAAAAGGGAATAGATTATCCATTTTTATACCACATATTCCATTTTGACACCAAACCAAGAAATAAAGTGGTTTCTATAAAAAAAAGGAATTTTCAGAAATTTATTTGTAATAAGACTAATACTCTTTCGTTATGAAAAATTTTTTTTTTTCGTGCGCACAAACAATTAGTTATTTATTGTGGGGACTATAATATAAGGGCCTTTGTTCACTGGAAGTAGAAGGTCCGAATGAGTAAATGAGGTGATCCAGATTCATCGCGCTTATTCAAGAATTTCCATATTTGAATTGAGGGTTCACAATGTAAGACTCATCGGATCTTATCAATTGATTCTTATAATCTTTTTTTTTTTGTTTTGTTTGTATTGAATAAATCATGAATGTTTGTAGGACAGTATTAAAGATCTCATCGAAAACTTACAGCAGCTTGCCAAACAAAGGCTAAGAGAAAAAAGAACAAAGGTATGACTGGCATAACATCTACGATTGGATTGAAAAAAGCGTAAGCCTCGGGCAATTTGGCAAAGAAAAAATGACTCGAATGAAGTATAGAATTAAGATAGATACAGATCAAACTAAAGATATTAAGCATAAAAAATGTTTCATTCTTGGAGATAATTGTATTTTGATTGAGTTATCTTTATTAAGGTAAAAATAAAGAAAGTGAAAATAGATAAAAAAATCCTTCTTTTTCTTTGACTAACCCCCATCAAAAATCCTTCAATTCTCAAACGAAAATAGAAGGAATCGTACTTTCATACAATATCTTAATTGAATTCTATGTAATGATCAATAAATTCAATTTCATTTTACAACTACACGTATAAAATCTTAGCAAAATCTAACGGATTCCATAGATATTTGAGCGGGAATTGACGAACAACCAATACCTATATTAGTGTTTATTGGTGTTGAATAGAAATCTAAATGGGGCGTGGCCAAGTGGTAAGGCAACGGGTTTTGGTCCCGCGACTCGGAGGTTCGAATCCTTCCGTCCCAGAGCCGTCGAATTCTATCAGAATAAAGATTGTTTTTGTTTTATTTCTATTATTCTATAATAATTCTAATAATAATATAAAAAATTAGAATTATATATATTCTGTAAAAAATTATATATATTCTGTTTCGTTTAAGAGTGTAATGTTTATTTAATAGTTCCTTGTTTCTGATTTCTAATGATTCTTTATATGAATCATATCTTTTACTTTCTTTCTCATAAACCGAATCGAATACCGATGACATACAGAATCCATTTGTGATCCGGGTAGGATAGGAATATGGGTCAATTCAATGTATAATAAAAAACAAAAATAGGATGGGCTGTTCAGTGTATGCATGCCTCGCTCAACTTTAGTTACTTAGAAAAACCTTACGTCCTATATATTCTATATATCATATATCCATTTATTTGAATTATCAACGCTGCATTCTGAATCGAAATGTGAAAGCTTCCTATTCCTTCCTTATTTCTTATCTCTAAAGAAAATAAGGTACGGTACTAATTCTATCTCGATGCTGAATTCTAAACAGGAGGGGCTCCTGCCTTGGTACTAATTTAATTGCATCACTGGGATTAAGGATCCAAAAACTTGTTTTGGGAAAAATAAAAATAGGAACAAAACAAGTAAAAAAATATGCACCTGTTTGTCTTTTCACTTATACAAGATTGTTCAGACAGGTTTATTTTTTTTTTCCTAATTTTTGTGTTTTGCATCTGGTTCTAATTAATAATTGTAAATCAATGTAACGATTGGACCAGGGGGTGATTTATACATCCCATTCACTTTACTTTATTACATTATTACATTACTTTATGGAATTTAACTTTATGGAATTTATGTAAAAATTCCTGAAGTCTGAAGTAAAACAAACTAAAAGTAGAAAGAATGCCCATAGTGACAAAAACATTTCTGTTTTGGTGAAAAAGATACGTGATTCCTTAAATATCCGCGATTACCCCATTGACAATTGTTCGGGATATCAGTTGGATACGAAAAGATCATATTATTCCAATTCTGATTTTATCAATCAGATCGGGTGGAAGAATAACGACCTAAACTTTACATAAGCCTTTACCTATTCATATTCTCTATTCATCCCTACGAAAAAATACATACTAATCGAATGTCATTTTTTTTTTTTATTCTTTATCTAACTGGGTGAAATCCTTGATGATTCAATTGAAAAAATCAATATATATATATTGATTTTATGTTTATGATGATTTGTGTCTCTTTAATCTTTAATCAATGAGTTATCCGCTCAAAATTTGGAGCTACTTGGTATATGTGACAACTTGTTGTTTGATTGATTTCGAAATCCAATTTTCTTTTTACGTTTTACGAGAAAACTTTATTCAAATAATGAAATGATAAGATAATGATCTCGAAGTGTTAAAAAAAAAAATTTTACCATTCTGCTTGGTATTCGAAGAAATGCGAAATTGGGGAATCCATTCTTATCGAGTAACTTCCGCCCTTTGCAGGTCATTGGGCTAGCTTATTTGATTAATAACAATAACATATATTCATTAGTGTTCCGATATTGAAAATCCAATTAAAGACCTTTCTTTAGTTTAGTTGTTCGATAAAGATTGGATCTCTCATGCTTGATCGTCTTGTCTTGAAAAATCTGTTGACGGTGTGGATTGAAGAAGAATTCATTTATTTGTGTTCTTTATAAATTGGTTAATTTATAAAATATGGGTTAATAAAATTGAATCCTTGTTGAGACTTCTCCAGATAAATACCCATACATATTTCTATATGTATTATTATATTATGTATCGATTGAGCCAATGATTATTCATGATTCCATATTGAATCAATTTCATACCGGTTCCAAACTAGAGGAATGTTATGGTAAAACTTCGTTTAAAACGATGTGGTAGAAAGCAACGTGCGGCTTGAAGGACATGGTCGGTTGTGGATTCTTACATCCACCATTTTCTTTTATAATTTTATATAGGAATTATGAGGTGCTCTTGGCTCGACATAGTTTGTTCTGTTCTACTAGAACCCCAACCCATTTTGTTGGGTTGTGAGTTAACGTAAATAGTACACGATGGAGCTCGAGCGTAAAGGCTTAATAAATTTCTCAGAGGTAAAAGATCTAGGGTTAATATCAATCAATAAGTTGGAACAACTTCGTAAGCATATCTTCGATATAGAAATTAAAAAAGATTCAATTCTAACAAAGTATCCTTTTTTGGATTTGAAACTTTTGTTGGAATTGGGAAAACTATTTCGACCAAAAGTGTATCACACGGAAATCCATCGTTCGTATGATTCTTCGATAGTTAATAAATCACAAAAGGTATGTTGCTGCCATTTTGAAACGATTAAGAATCACCGAAGTAATGTCTAAACCCAATGATTAAAAACAAAGATAAACGATCCTGGAACAAGAAAACGCCACTTTCAATTGTCTCAAAATTTTATTTGAGCAGAAATAAAAAAAAAATGGATTCTAAACGAGACAAAAAGATTGGTTAGAGACAGCTCAATAAATGAAATGCCAAGGACTCGGGATTTTCCTTTGAACTCTTTGAGAATTGTCCAACTTGAGTTATAAGTACTAATGATTTTTTGTTCTTTTCGGGTTTTTCGGGAAGGAAGAATAAAAAAACGAATAAAATCATAGTTTAAGAATAGATTTGATGATTTTATGGATCTATTTGCTACTATATCTATATATAAGATATAAATTAGAATCATTTTTCTCGAGCCGTACAAGGGCAAAGCCTCCTATACGTTTCTAAGGGGGGAATTATTCATCTATATCTATCCCAATGAGCCATCTATCGAATCGTTGCGATTGATGTTCGATCCCGAAGAGAAGGAAGAGATCTTCGGAAAGTGGGTTTTTACGATCCGATAAAGAATTAAACTTATTCAAATGTTCCCGCTATTCTATATTTCCTTGAAAAAGGCGCTCAATCTACGGAAACTGTTCATGATATTTCAAAGAAGGCAGAGATATTTAAGGAACTTCGCATTAATTACACAAAAAAATAAAAAAATAAATAGAAATAAAAAAACGAAAAATATATATATTATATAAATATATAAAATAAATAACGAACAAAACTTTTTTCTATGCAATATGAAATGAAAGGGATAGAAAAAAGATCGAGTAAACATATGAACTAACAGAATCCATAAAATGGATCTATAAAATTGTGGGATTATCTCAACCAGGTGGTTTTTGGTGAGACTCCACTCAAAAAAAAATGGGCCGAGTTTGGTTATTGTACCTATTGTACCTTGTATGGATCTTTATGGATATTGAATAAACCCGAGATTTTATTCTTCTTTATTTCTTTTTTACATCTACACCTTTTTTATTCTCTATGTAGGTTATCTATGAAGTGCCAATCCAACACAAGTCCTTATTATATTATTATTTTTCTTTCTTTTTGTTTTCTCAACGTTCATATTGACAATGGTGTATTGAACAAATATAATTGATCGTGGATAAATAGATCCATTTATACCCGCCCTATAAGTTTTTTCTTTTTTACTTTACTTGACGTAAGTGATGGGTTCCTTGGATTCGATTGACACAACACACGAAGTCTCTTTTGAATAAACAAAAACGGAAAAATGCATTCTTAATTTTTTAAATAAAAAAGGGCGATCCATAATTTATATATATTTATTATATATATATATATGTATGGGAATTTTTTAGATTTTCATTAGATCTGTTCATTTTTATGTTCATAATCGACTCTAAAAAAAAAAAAATGTTTTTTTTGTGAGGTTGTTAAATCCAATCTATCCCTTTTTTTTTTATTCCGATCGTATCTACAAACCATAATTCGACTTTTGGGTTGCTAACTCAACGGTAGAGTACTCGGCTTTTAAGTGCGGCTAGAATTTTTTACACATTTGGATGAAGCAACGGATTCGTCCATACCATTGGTAGAGTTTGTAAGACCACGACTGATCCTGAGAGGGAACAAATGGAAAAAACAGCATGTCGTATAAATGAATAACTCTAAGTTAAGAGTACTTAATCCTTATGGGATCGGTACAAAATTTTTTTTTTTTAGTTAGAGTTTTTTAGAGCGATAAAAAAAAAAGAAATTCATGGTTGGATCGAGTGAATAAATGGATAGGGCCTAAAAGCTCAAATTATAGGGAAACAAAAAAAGCAACGAGCTTATGTTCTTAATTCGAATAATTACCCGATCTAATTATACGTTAGAAATATATTAGTCCCTGGTGCGGGAAAAGTTTATTTCATAACTTTTAATAAAAATAATAAGTGGGTTCTCCATTTTTTTATAAATCCTAACTATTAACTATATCCCTGAGTGGAGACGAATGTGTAGAAGAAACAGTATATTGAGAAACATAATTTTCTAAAGTCAAAAGAGCGATCGGGTTTCAAAAATAAAGGATTTCTAACCATCTCGGTATCTTATAACGAACAAAAACCAATTGGACGGAAATGGAAAAAGAGAGAATCCGTTGATTAATCATCTCCAAGGTATCTATTCTTTATACCTTGATACCTTGTTTTGACTGTATCGTACTATGTATCATTTGATGGCCCGAGAAACCCCCCCGTTTTGGTTCAAATCTAATTTTTATTAAATGGAGGAATTACAAGGATATTTAAAGATAGATAGATCTCGAGAACGATATTTCCTATATCCACTTCTCTTTCAGGAATACATTTATGCACTTGCTCATGATCATGGGTTAAATAAATCGATTCCTTGTGAGCCTATGGAAATTTTAGGTTATGACAATAAATATAGTTCGCTAATTGTTAAACGTTTAATTACTCGAATGTATCAACAGAAGCATTTGATTATGTTGGCTTATGATTCTAATAAAAATAAATTTGTTGGGCATAATAAAAAATTTTATTCTCAAATGATATCAGAGGGGTTTGCAGTCATTGTGGAAATTCCATTCTCACTGCGATTAGTATCTTCCCTAGAAGGTAAAGAAATAGCAAAATCCATTAATTTACGATCAATTCATTCCCTATTTCCTTTTTTAGAGGATAAATTATCCCATTTAAATCATGTATTAGATATATTAATACCCCATCTTATCCATCTGGAACTTTTGGTTCAAACCCTTCGCTGTTGGATACAAGATGCCCCTTTTTTGCACTTATTGAGATTCTTTCTCTACGAGTATCATAATTGGAATAAGAGTCTTATTACGCAAAAAACAAAAAAAAAAATTTCAAAAGAGAATCAAAGATTATTCCTATTCCTGTATAATTTTCATGTATATGAATCGGAATCCATATTCGTTTTTCTCCGTAAAAAATATTCTCATTTACGATCAACCTCTTATAGAGCTTTTCTTGATCGAACACATTTTTATGGAAAAATAGAAAATTTTATAGTGGTCTTTCATAATGATTTTCATACCATTCTATGGTTGTTCAAGGATCCTTTCATGCATTATTTCAGATATCAAGGAAAATCAATTCTGTCTTCAAAAGGACCTCCTCTTCTGATGAAGAAATGGAAACATTACCTTGTAAATTTATGGGAATATCATTTTTACTTTTGGTCTCAACCGGATAGGATTCATATAAACCAATTATCCAATCATTTTCTTGATTTTCTGGGCTATCTTTCAAGTGTACGATCAAATCCTTCAATGGTAAGGAGTCAAATGTCCGAAAATTCATTTATTATAGACGTTGCTATTAATAAG